CAATCTACCATGAAAATTAAAAAGGGAAAAATTTCCTTTTGGTTCATTGTTTTCTAAATGGAAGTTTTCTTCTTCTGCATGTAAAAAGGGAATAAATAAATCAATCAAATTTCGGGAGGCCTCATGAAGTGCTTCTTTAGGAGTTAAACTCCCATTTGTCCATATTTCGAGAAAAAGTATTTCTTGTTTTTCATTTCCATTCACATAAGAATGAATACTATGATTTGCATTTCGAACAGGCATGAATACAGCATCTATAGGATAACTTACGCTTTGAAAATTTTTTGGTGTTTTTATACGATATCCGCGATTCCTCTCGATTTGTAATTCAATACACAAAGTAATTGGTTCTGTTAAGTTAGCTATATGCTGTGTCTTATCAACGATTTCCACGGAAGGCGGTAAGATTATATCGTGAGCAGTTACATATCCAGGACCTTTGACACAAATAGACGCATCACGGGTTCCATACAGATTACTTCTCAATACAATTTCTTTCAAATTCATTAAAATTTCATGTACGGATTCTTGAATACCCGCTATGGTAGAATATTCATGTGGTATTTTATCGGATTTTGCGCGTGTGATACATGTACCTTCTATTTCTCCAAGCAAAGCTCTTCGCATCGCAATGCCTATTGTATCAGCTTGTCCTCTCATAAGTGGAGCCAGAAGAAAGCGTCCATAATAAAGACGCTTACTGTCCGCTCTTGATTCAACACACTTCCACTGTAGTGGCTGAGTAGATACTATTATTTTCTCTTGAACCATAGTAATTTTATTTTCTTTGATCAAACCATTGAATTATTTATTTCTCTTGAAATATCTTCAATGTTTATTTTTATACACGCCTTTTTTTAGGGGACCTGCAACCGTTATGTGGCATAGGGGTTACATCTCGTATGAAACTTAATAGTATACCACTTCTACGAATAGCCCTTAATGCCGCATCTCTTCCGAGACCCGGACCTTTTATCATGACTTCGGCTCGTTGCATACCTTGATCTACTACTGTTCGAATAGCGTTTCCTGCTGCGGTTTGAGCGGCAAACGGTGTCCCTCTTCTTGTACCCTTGAATCCACAAGTACCGGCGGAGGACCATGAAATTACCCGCCCACGTACATCTGTAACACTTACAATAGTATTGTTGAAACTTGCTTGAACATGAATAATTCCCTTTGGTATTCTACGCGTATTTTTACGTGAACCCATATGTCTATTCTTACGTGAACCAATTCTTGGTATAGGTTTTGCCATATTTTATCATCTCATAAATTTAAGTCAGAGATATATGGATATATCCATTTCATGTCAAACCAGATCCTTTGCTTTTTTTTATTTGGACGTTGGGGTACTTTAGATTTATAGAGCCCCCCTTTTTTCTAAAAATTGAGTTCCTTGATATTTATAGATGCCCCCCTTTTTTCTAAAAATTATCCTTGTCTTTGTTTATGTCTGGGGTTGGAACAAATTACTATAATTCGTCCTCGCCTACGGATCAGTCGACATTTTTCACAAATTTTACGGACGGAGGCTCTTATTTTCATATTTGTTATTCCTTGAACGTAATTCTGAATCTCTTTATTTTATTGGAATGAAAATATAGTTTCTTGAAATTTTACTCGTAGTAGATGTATAAAAAAATTATATCGAATCTTTTTTGAAACATAACGTAGAGTCAGATTTTCATTATCTAACCGAACCAAAACAAGAGTATAGCGTTGGGAAATGATTCAGAAATTAAACCGAAATGAACCTATTTTTGTTCTTTCGCTTTAGGTATCAACTAATTTGGGGGCAAAATAGTAGAAAACCACCCTTTACTCTTGTTTCATAAATATGAAAGTTCTATATATGATTTGGATATCATAAAGATTACCATATATAGCACAAAATTTCTCCACCGATTCCTTCTAGTCGAGCTTCTCTGTCTGTCATTATACCCCGAGAAGTAGAAAGAATTACAATCCCCATCCCGCCTAAAATTTTCGGGATTCGTTGATAGTTAGAATAAATTCGGAGACCAGGTCTACTGATCCTCTTTAAATTTAAAACAGTTCTATCTGGTCCTTTCCTATTTCTTCGATGTCGTAGGGTTAAAACTAAAAAACATTTGTTGCTTTCCTGATGTTTCCTCGTGTTTTCAATAAAACCTTCTCGTAAAAGGATTTTAAGAATGCTTTCAGTGATGTTAGTATATGGTATTCGAACTGTTCTTTTTTTCTTCATGTCAGCATTTCGTATATAGGTTAGTAGGTTTGCAATAGTGTCTTTACTCATAATAAACTAAGATTTTTGTTGTCCCTGAATTTTGATATAATCAACATGCTCTTTTGGAATTTTTTCTTAATTATTAAACATTTATGGATTTTTAAGGGCATATACGTGCGACACAACCAATCTAATAATAAATCAAGTTCATTCAAATACTATAATATAATCTAAACAGTAAAACTGTATTATGGCCTGATCTTATACTTATAATACTTCAGGTGCTAATGAAACTATTTTAGTGAAATTTAACTGTCTTAATTCCCGGGCAATAGCCCCAAAAATTCGAGTTCCTTTTGGATTACCTTCTTGATCAATAACAACTGCAGCATTGTCATCATATCGTATTATCATACCATTGTTGCGTTTGAGTTCTTTACAAGTACGTACAATTACGGCTCTGATCACTTCTGATTTTTCTAGTGGTGTATTTGGTATTGCTTCCTTGATTACAGCAACAACAACGTCACCAATTTGAGCATATCGTCGATTATTAGCTCCTATAATTCGAATACACATCAATTTTCTGGCTCCGCTGTTATCCGCTACATTCAAATGGGTTTGAGGTTGAATCATATCATTTTTATCTGTTTTTTCAATGCAAAAGGCGACGTAAAAAAAAAGAAATATTGTTTTTTCAAAAGAAAAAAAGAAATCTGCAATTAGTTTTTTTCGTCCGAAAAACCTTTTTCTTTTGGTTCTACATTTCTATCCTGAAATAATGAATTGAGTTCGTATAGGCATTTTTGATGCCGCTATTGAAATAGCCTTTCTGGCTATATTTTCTGGTACTCCGCTCATTTCATAAAGTATTCTCCCTGGTTTAACGACAGCTACCCAATATTCGGGAGATCCTTTTCCTGAACCCATACGTGTTTCTGTAGGTCTTACTGTAACTGGTTTGTCTGGAAATATGCGTACCCATATTTTTCCGCCGCGGCGTGCATTTCGTGTCATTCCTCTTCGTCCTGCTTCTATTTGTCTAGATGTAATCCAAGCGGGTTCAAGCGCTTGAAGGGCATATCTGCCGAAGCAAATACGATTACCTCGATAAGATATTCCTTTCATTCTTCCTCTATGGTGTTTACGAAATCGGGTTCTTTTGGGGTTATAGTTGATGGTTATTTATTACTTCCATCTCTACTACAGAACTGGACATGATAGTTTCTTCTCATCCAGCTCCTCGCGAATAAAAGGATTCTAAGATAATATTTTTTGATTTAATGAATAATATAGTGAAAAAAAAAAATAAAATATATTAAATCAAAAGAGTCTTTGAAAATCTATTAGAAATTTGTATATCCTTTTTGAGATATAACTAAAAATGCATTCGATTTAGATTTCTATAAAATTCGTTTTATTAGAATATAAGGTTTTAACGAATCTTTATTTTTGTTTTTCCTTTTATTAGCATATTGGATCGACTGCAATTTTGAAATCCGAAAACTCAAAAATTTCGCGGGCGAATATTTACTCTATTTAATATTATATTCAGTTTATAGGATTAGTTCATGACATGACATTTCATAATAAATGAATTGGTTCCTAGTTCGTTCCGCCATCCTACCCAATGAATCATTAGGATTCGTTTTCAATAGAATCTTATGCAATCACGGGTTCTGTCGTTCTCATCGCTTCGAAATTAATGGTTAGGTCTAAATTCTACAACGGAGCCTTTAAATTAAAATTAAATTTATTCTTGAGTCAATCCTCTTAGTCTTTATTGACTCGGGGCTCTTTATTTTTTTATTGTTATAGAACAATTTTGTTTAATTAGGAATTAGTAGTAATGCTTTATTACATTTCCCTTTAGGAGATGAATTATTGACCTTACATATATGAATTATATATCATTAATTTTTTCATTTTTTTTTTCTCTCTTTCTCTCATCGTTCATTTATCCACATACTTTACTTTATATTCTTATTTTTTCACAACTCAGAATCAAATTGTTTTTTTTTTTATTTTTTTATAAAAAACATTTCAGTTGCTACAATGATATGACCAATATATCATATCTCGACTGGTTCGTTATTATCCAGATAATGCGAAACGATGAGTTGTTTATTAGTTTATACTATGGGCTGGTCTTTTTTTTTGACTATAACCCTAAAAAACCAACGAGTCACACACTAAGCATAGCAATTATATCGAATCAAATAATTAATGTAATTTTTATTCAACCTTATAGAATTCGTTTTTTTTCTGTTTTGAGTTAAAAGACAAAAAAAAGAATGAAAAAATTTGTTCTTCCATATTTGACTTAAAGATAACTCAAATATCAAATTAAAGGCTTATTATTACTGTTTACAAATATCCAAATTTTGATACCTAATGCCCCATAGATAGTTCCAACTGTATAGGAACAGTAATCAATTTTAGCTCGAATGGTTTGTAAAGGCACTCTACCTTCCCTGATCCATTCGACACGTGCAATTTCTTTTCCGTCGATACGACCTGCAATTTGTATTTGAATGCCTTTTGTACCTGCTTGTTCAGTTAATTCAATAGCTTTTTTCATTGCTTTTCGAAATGAAACTCTATTTTTTAATTGTCCCGCTATAAATTCTGCAAGAATATTAGGGTGTCCGTAAGGATTTGAAATTCGTGAAAGAGCAATGTTTAGTTTACGGTTTACAGAATTAAGTTTTTTTTGTACATTCATCTGTAATTCGTCGATTTTTTGAGGTTCTATTAATAACTTTGGGAATCCCATATAGATTATGAC